GACTGTTTATGTCTCTAGCACGAACACTTGATGAAATACGGAGTGAAGTGGGGTAAAATGGCCGATACTACTGGAAGAATTCCTCTTTGGATAATAGGTACTGTAGCTGGTATTCTTGTGATCGGTTTAATAGGTGTTTTCTTTTATGGTTCATATTCTGGATTGGGTTCATCCCTCTAGTAATCGAATGAATTGAGTTATAGACATGAAAGCGTAAGAACTCGACGGGATTCCCCTCTTTTTTTGTCTGATTTGAGGGGGACAGACCCGTTGAGTTCTTAAGAATCGTACTTTTTTCTTTGTTTTCGTATAACTGACAAAATAGATTTACTTTTCGGCTGTTTCAAAAATTTCAGTTCTGATAATGTTTTTGAAAAACGAGCTTCATTAATTGATTCAGAACACCCGCCCCTTGCTAATATTTATGGGTGGGTACTTTCGTTTCAAAGTTAGAAGAAAGAAGGAATCACTCAATTCCTTGTAAGATAAAATTTTTCTTCGATTTGATGTTGTGTAAATTGATATTGATTTTCTATTTATACTAATTGAAAATTATTATAATTTTAAAATTATAAATAATTATAATAAGTCCTAATTTAATTAATAAAATTTCCACTCTTGTTTTTTTTATTTGCCCACTACCTCTTATACTTAATATTATCTCATAATAAATTAAATTATTATTTCATAATAAATTTATCGCATAATAAATCGAAAAAGTTTTCTGATACATTGAGAAAAATGAAAAACACGACTAGAAATCATTGAAGAACAGGATTAAGAATCATTACTCTTTCGGCACAAGAAAGAGTTTCAAAAATTCCCTTTCTTGTGTCGAAGACTACTCGGAAGACGAATGCTCTCTCCTCGCATTTGACGTTTGCCGCAGTTATCCCTTCTATATAACCGAATAACCGATTACTTCTGTCTAATTCAATTGGATTAGATTTTGAGTCGAAAACAAAATTATTGATACGTTTTATCATATCATAGTTAAATATGGCATTAATAAGATAACCACATCATCCGAATTTGCATAAAAAAAGTTAAGAGGGGTACCAACAGTCTTCTTCAAAATCGACATATTATGACTAACAATGTGGTACACTAAATTCCGAGCATCTCCATCTCATCCAGTTCGAGTAGAAAAAGTCTAAACAAGCAAAATTAATAAATCTGCAAGTCTAGAAATTCATTTCAGCCAATTGAACCTTCTCAAACTGTTTCTTTTTAAGAACCAAAAAGATTTGTGCCAAAATAACAGATGCCAAGAAGACCAAAAGTCCTTGTACACGCAATGGGTCTTGAAGTACTATTTCTGCATCCCCTTGACCAAATCCACCCACATTCGGATTACTCGTTAATGGTTGATCCAATTTGATGGATTCACCCTCTGAAACAAGAAGTTCTGGTCCTCGGGGGATAATATCAACCACCTGATGTCCGCCCGTATCTGTTATGGTTATTTCATACCCCCCCTTTTCTTTTCGTATGATTTTGCTTACTATACCTGTTGCTGTAGCATTATAAACTGTATTGTTACTCTTACTCCCGTCGGGATAAATCTGACCCCTTCCACGGTTCCCGCCCACGTATATAGGATACTTTAAAAAGTGAATATCTTTCTTAGTAGCAGGGTCAGGGGAAAGGATAGGAAAGGTGATTTCACTATATTTCTGACCGGACACGGGTCCTATCACAAGAATATTTTTTTGGCTGGGGCGATAGCTCTGAAAAGACAAATTGCCTACCTTTTCTTTAATCTCGGGAGAAATACGATCGGAAGGGGCTAATTCAAACCCTTCCGGTAAAATAAGAACAGCCCCTACATTCAACCCCCCCTTTTTTCCATTAGCAAGAACCTGTTTCAATTGCATATCATAAGGAATTCGAACAACTGCTTCAAATACAGTATCAGGAAGTACTGACTGTGGAACCTCAATATCGACGGGCTTACTTGCTAAATGGCAGTTGGCACAGACAATACGTCCAGTGGCTTCTCGTGGATTTTCATAACCCTGTTGTGCAAAAATAGGATATGCATTTGAAATGGCTGTCCGAGTTATGATATATATCATGAGCGATACGGCAATAGATCGAGTAATCTGTTCCTTTATCCAATAAAAAATCTTTCGAGTTTCCATAGTCCAATCTTCATCCCAAAATTTCTACAATAAATGGGGTAAGTTGCTAGTATAGTTTCCTATCCACGATTCTGCTAGTTACTGGGGAATAATTTAAATGGAATAATATTTTAGTGGAATAATATAAGATAAGATGAACCTCCCAAATGGGTCGAAATAGAAAGCTTAAGTGCAATTTTTAATGATTTAGTTAGATATAACTACAAAGTAACAAATATTCTAATTAGACTAATATATTAATATTTTAGTAGATCCTCTATCAGTCATTCATTGAATGATAAATAACTACAAGTGAAGGAGATATGCGATTTAAATAACGAAAAATCCAATATTTAAAAATGGTATCCAAAATGACTGGAAAAGTGGAAACCAAACCAGATACAATTTCATCATTATGAATAAATCCAAAATGTTTGTAGACAGAGCCAACCATTAGTTCCCAACCGTGGGGTGAGTGGAATCCGATACATAAATCCATTAATAAAAGAATAGAAAAAGCTTTGACTGTGTCGCTTAAGTTATATAGGAATTTCTGGGCCGAAGAGTTAAGACTAACAAGTTCTTGATTACCTAAAAGAAAATAACCGCTTAGAATAAAAAAACAGATTATATTTGTTGATAAGTTCAAAATCGTATGGATCCCGTCTTCATTATGTATCTTGATTAATTGAACCATTTCTTTTTGGATTCCTATACGCAGTTTTTGTAGATGTGTTTCCGAGTATTCTTCAATTATTTCCTCCAAGACAAGGAGTTCCTCTAATTTTATGAATTTTTCTAGAATTCCCTTTTCTTGAATATCATTCAAAAAAATTTCGGATTCCCCAGCATTCCACCACTTAGTGACCCAAGATTCCAGGCTTTTATTAAATGAGAGAGAAAAAAGGTAACAGGGCAAAAATACTAGAAATAGAAGCTTTAACAAGGAAGGAAATGCTTTCTTTTTTGTCATTTTTTGATCGGTGAATTGTTAATCAACCCACCTCATTTGTTGACTCTATGCAATCGAATATTTATTTCACGCACGAGTTATATACAAGATATGAAACCTATAAATTCAATTGATTTTCTTTGTTGTTATTGAATCTAGAAAGAATAGAGAAATCAACTAAGAAATCACTTTGAATGAAGAAATACTAACCAAATATTGTTTCGCGAGATCTCAATTGGTCAACAATTGTCTCCTTTGGATGAAGGGTGAAAAGAACCCACCCCTTGATAAGTAATGAATATTAGTTAAATTGTGAGACAAAAGAACTCTCATTGTATCAAAAAAAGCCAATAAAAAAAATTCATGGATTACTCACAGTCAGGAATAGAATAATTGACGAAAAGAGATTACGACAAAAGAGAACCAAAATTGTCTAGTGATGAGATTGAATTGTTCTTTTTGGATTGTTTATTAAGGAACACAAAATAAAGGATAAAAAGAAACATCGATTGAAAAAAAATTACAAGATAGGATTTATCTAGATCTAAAGGAGTAATTTCAACAATTATTAAACTTAACAAAAAAGAAAAAAATTTCTTTATACCGAAATGGTTTGATATATAAATTATTTCTATTTGTTACCTGTTTAAATTCAATTTCGTGTGGATTTGCATACGTATAAAAAACCACAAAAAAAGTTTCATTTTATGGTTGTTCCATACGCTTTGGCTCGAATGAGACTTTACACCTAAATTTTGTTATGTTATCGAAAAAGGAAGATTCTTTTGATTTCCTTTTTATCTCCTGCTGAGAAAGGCCTCTTTATTTCCACGGATTTATCAAAATCAAAATACTTCAAGCGGTACACGCAAGAAATAGGCCAATTCAGCAGCCTTTTGCTCAATTTCTCGTGGAATCAAATTATCATCAGTAAGAGTTAAAGGAATGGACCCCTGTCCGCGGATGTCCATATAAAGAACACGACGAGCATAAATACCCTCTTTAACTTCTATTCGAATCGACTGAATATCTTTTAGAAGGAATTGGAGGAATATGCGACGATTTTTTCCAGGGAATCCCCAACGAAAAATACATACTATGCCTTCCCTTCTATCGAATCGATCATAACCACTGCCTACATTCCAAAAAATTGTGCACCACAAATAGGAACTAATAAAGAGACCCGAGATTCCGTAGAAAGACATTACGATCCCTTGCGGAAAAAAAGATATCCAATTTCTACCAAGATAACTCGAAGTTCCAACGAATACGAATCCTAATGAACTTAAAAAAAGGATAAAGGCCCAGCAGAAATTACTTATTTTGCGAGACCCCGTTATAAGTTCTATCCATATATGTTCTGATTGCCAACTCATACTTGATCCAATTAAATTTTATTGTAATTTAGAGCATACCTCAAATTAATTTGACTTTACTTTTTTTTGTTTCCCAAGTAACTGCCATCAACTAGCACTAGACCCTTTACGAGTAAGTGGAGTAAGTCATCAAATTGAAATTGGTTAGAGCTAAAATCATAAGATACCCCTTAATATGATATGATCCATAGATATATGATCCCGATATAGGTAGAGATAGAGATCCACGGGCTTTCTCTTTCAGCCATTCGGCGTCCTGGTCGATTTGAAAACGACTAAAATTCATTTACTCAGACTCATATATCATACGGGCGTTAGAATTCTTTCCTTTATCTTTATATGTGACAAAAATTATATGGTATACTAAATTCAATTAAAATTAAATAGATATCTGTGTTATGATATAAATCTTGGTTTTGAAGTTTTGAAAAAAAAAATGGAAGAACTTAGGCCCACCAGATCTAGATAATCTTATTTTTTTGAATATGAAGAGATAAAGAAGCCATTGCAATTGCCGGAAATACTAGGCCTACTAAAGGCACAAAAACAGAAGGAAAGCTGAAAGTTGTCATAAAATGGGTGCCTCAATTTATTATTTGTACCTGTTATTGTTTATTTATAAATAAAAATATTTTCTATTATTATAATTCATAATTTGTGAATTTGAATTCAATTTTAAATTCTTAGTATAGAGCTAACTGCTAATTATGTATATTTATGTATAATAGATAAATATAAAGTTAAATTAATATATAGAAATAGAGAATAAACGCAAGAAATCTAGAACTAACTAAATAAATTTATTCATCTTTCGAATCTTTCTACACGAAAGATATGCAGGAAAATCCCCCTTTGTTCTTAAATTATTTTTTCTTTTATTCTTCTTCGTGTCTTCGAATTTAATAATTAATAAAGAAAGATTTTCTTAAACATTATTGAAAGATTCATTAGAATCCGAATCGCTAGGGGTTGTTAACTAAAACAGGATTTTCGGTAAATGGAAATAGAGAAAAAGAAAAAAATCTCTATATATTTTTTTCATTATATCCGTACGACAAGAAAAAATTCGTTTTGTTTTCCTAATTTGAAGAATTCACCCTTTGTTTGATGTTTAAGTTTGATGTTTAAAAAGAATTATATGAACCTTCCAGATTCTCTCTACAGTTAGATTGTATGAAAACAACAAAAATGACATTCTTAGTTACTTTTATTCCAATAAACTAACTACTCATTTGCTAAAAAATAACAAAAATTTTCACTTAGTTCTCTATTGAATTTTGATTCAAAGGAAGGAAAGCATGAAACTCAAGTAACTCACCGAGAACACTTTTTAAAATATTACGTGGGACAATTAGGTCGAATAAACCCTTCTCGAATAGGTATTCAGCTGTTTGCGAACCTTCGGGGACTGTTTGATTCAATGTTTGTTCAATTACCCGTTTGCCCGCAAATGCAATGTAGGCGTTGGGTTCGGCAATAATGATATCACCCAACATACCAAAACTCGCCGTCACGCCACCAGTAGTAGGAGATGTAAGGATTGCTACATAAAATAACTTTTTATTTGACTGATAATCATATAAAGCAGACGAAATTTTAGCCATTTGCATTAAGCTCAAACTTCCTTCTTGCATGCGCGCTCCTCCGGAAGCGCATACTATAATAAGAGGTAGAAACTTATCGGTAGCATACTCAATCAAACGAGTAATTTTTTCCCCGACTACGGATCCCATACTACCCCCCATAAATTGAAAATCCATAATCCCAACTGCTATGGGAATGCCGTTTAGTTGGCCGATGCCGGTTTGGACAGCCTCAGGTAATCCTGTCTTCCTTTGATAAGAATCAATGCGATCTTTATAAGGTTCTTCTTCGGAATGAAATTCAATAGGATCTAGAGAAACCATATCTTCATCCATAGGATCCCAAGTACCGGGATCGATCGAAAGTTCGATTCTATCTGAACTGCTGATTTTCAAATGATATCCACACTGTTCACAAATATTCATTTTTGATTTCAAAAATTTCTTATAATTTAATCCATAACAATTTTCACATTGAACCCACAAATCTCTATATTTTTCACTTACACCAGTATCATTAGAACTTTCTCTTAAAGTAAAATCACTAACTTTCGCGTCGGTTAGTATACCCGAACCCCCCCTTTCGCTAATTTTTCGAATTTCACCATAAATCGAACTATAAATGTAGTTATCACTGTAATTATCATTATTACTTACAGTGGACGTATCAATCCAGATTTGAGATTGAAGATAACTGTCAATGCAACTATTAATATGAGTCTCATACAAGTAACGATTCGAGTAGGGATCTTCACCCATAGATGCAGCATTGAGATAACTAGAATTCTGATAACTCGAAAAAGAACTTTCTAGTTCACCCCAAAAAGAATGATTGTTGTCAATCTCAAAAATTTGATTTTCAATATCAAAATATATGGAATAACTGTCTCCATTACTATCCTTAACGAAAAGGGTGGCATCAGGAATAAAATTCCGAATGTCTTTGACAACGAATAAAGGATCAACCTTACTGTAACTAGAATCGCGACGACCTTCCCAGTACTGAATCCTTTTACTCGTAGCCGTATCATCTTTTCCGCTGGTATTTTCAATAGGACTAAGACTGTTCATTGGTTTATCTAGCCCACACCGGCATTCGAACTCCTTCTTAACCAACATCGAATTAAACCACCATTTTTCCATAGCGTTTTCTTGCCTCCTATTTGTATGAAAATGAAAATACAATAGATGAATAGTCATTCGAGCCAAAATTCTTTAGTTGAATATTTTATTTCCTACCAGAATAAAAAGAGAAACTCAATCACTAGAATTCGTTAGTAACTAATAAAATATGTAAGGAGTTTTCCTAGTGAAAAAAGTCTTTGTTGTTTTGTATAAATCGATGGCAATACTTCACTATATATGATATATGATATGACTATGCCAGAACACTTTTTCATTAAAAAAAAAATGATAAGGAGTATGTTCTCCTCAGTCATGTTAAATTCGCATAAAAAAAAGAATTT